CAACTGTCCCTCCAACTGTGCCAAAAAATCCAAGAAAATATGTGCCAACTGTCCCTCCAACTGTCCCAAAAAATCCAGGAAAATATGTGCCAAAAAATCCAGGAAAATATGTGCCAAAAAATCCAGGAAAATATGTGCCAAAAAATCCAGGAAAATATGTGCCAAAAAATCCAGGAAAATATGTGCCAACTGTGCCTCCAACTGTGCCTCCAACTGTGCCTCCAACTGTCCCTCCAACTGCCCCTCCAACTGCCCCAAAAAATCCAAATGTAACAAAAAATCCAACTGTAACAAAAACTCCAAGACAATATGTGCCAAAAACTCCAAGACTGCCAAGAAATACAATAAGATTGATCCCACGTAAACCCCCAAGAAGAGGTATGCGACGGCCACGTAAAATTAAACATCGAATACTGAAAGGAGTTATTTACGTTCGAGCAAGTTTTCGCAATACCATTGTTACTGTTACAGATATACGGGGACAAGCGGTTTATTGGTCTTCTGCCGGTGCTTGTGGATTCAAAAACACAAAAAGACGTTCACCATTTGCTGCTCAGACTGCAGCAGAAAATGCTATTGGTACATTAATGGATCAAGGTCTTCTGAAACAAGCAGAAGTTAAGATAAGTGGCCCTGGTCCGGGGAGAGATCCAGCATTACGAGCCATTATTAGAAGTGGTGTACTATTGACTTATATACGTGACGTAACTCCTATGCCACATAACGGATGTAGACCTCCCAAAAGGAGACGTGTGTAAGAATTGAATGAATTTCAAGAAAAAGAAATAAATAATTAAATTATCTATTCAAATAATATTATGATTCAGGATGAAATTTCAGTGTCTATTAAGATTAAGAAACCACAATTGAAGTGCGTCGAATTCAGAGTAGACAGTAAGCGTCTTCATTATGGCCGTTTCACTCTATCTCCGCTTCGCAAAGGTCAAGCTAATACAATAGGTAGTGCAATAAGAAGAGTTTTACTTGGAGAAGTAGAAGGAACATGTATCACACGTGCCAAATTGCAAAACATAAAACATGAATATTCTGTCATAATAGGTATTGAAGAATCGGTACATGAAATTTTGATGAATCTAAAAAAAATTGTACTTAGAAGTGATGTGTACGGAATGCGAGAAGGGTCTATCCATATTGTTGGACCAAAAAAAGTAACCGCTCAAGATATCATATTACCACCTTCTGTGAGAATAATTGATAATACACAGCATATAGCTAGCATAAACAAATCAATTACCTTAGATATATCATTAGAAATTGAAAAAGGCCGCGGATATATTATTCAAAATCCAAATAATTCTCAGGATGGAATTTTTCCTATTGATGCTGCCTTTATCCCTGTTCAAAATGTAAATTATAGTATTCATTCCTATTGGAGCGAAAATGAAATACAAGAAATCCTTTTTCTTGAAATATGGACGAATGGAGGATTAACTCCTAAAGAGGCACTTTATGAAGCTTCTCGGAATTTGATCGACTTTTTCCTTCCTTTTCTGCGTTCAGAGGAAGAGAACATCGATGGAACAAACAGTATAAGTGATAATAGAACTTTTTCCTTACCTCTTTCGCATATATCGACCGATACAAAGATAATCTTTTCCAACCAAATATATATTGACCAATTAAACTTCTCTACTAGGATATATAACTGCCTCAAAAAGGCCAATATACATACATTATCGGACCTCTCAAATTACAGTCGAGAAGATTTGATGAAAATTAAACACCTCGGGGAACAATCTGTCAAAGAAATATTGGAATTTATACGAAATATTGGAATTGATTCACCCGGAAATCGGGTTTAGGTTCATGAAATAGTTCCATTTCATCTCTCCATTAATTCCTTTTTTCTAAGTTCTTCTTGAAATCCATAAAATATATTTGAAATATATCTGACAAAATATATCTAGGGAGAGATCATTTGTATTGAAGCAACTACTCCCTAGATATAGATAGGAACAAAAGATTTCTTTCCAGATTAAGATATTCTATAATTAGGTCATAATTGGAAAAGACCGAGAGTTAAAGATTCATCGATAGGTAACGTTGCCCCAATACCTAACCAAATAGCTACTGCGGTACCGATTAAGAATACTGTTGTAGCTACTGGACGACGAAATGGATTTTGAAATTGATTCACATTCTCTAAGAAAGGTACTATCAATAGTCCTGCAGGTACTGAAGCCATTAAAAGGACACCTAATAATTTATTAGGTACTGTACGAAGTATTTGAAATACGGGGAAAAAATACCATTCGGGTAATATTTCCAAAGGAGTTGCAAATGGATTTGCCGGTTCACCAATCATTGATGGTTCTAGAACCGCTAAACCTACGGTACAGGCAATAGTACCTGAAATTACTACTGGAAAAATATATAAAAGATCATTGGGCCAAGCCGGTTCTCCATAATAATTATGTCCCATGCCTTTAGCTAATTTAGCCCTTAATACAGGATCATTCAAGTCAGGTTTCTTTGTTATTGGGATAAGTAGATTTTTATGAATCTATCCCCCGGAAGAACCGGACATGCCAATTTAAATCATCCGGCTCGAGCAATAACTTAATTAAAAAGGATGAAGGGCGTATCGTAAGAATACGAATAAGAATTCTATACCATTCTTGATAGATTAAGTGCTCAGTACCCAAGTAAGCTCACAAATTCGATCATGATGAATATGCCTTTTGGACCATCTTATTCCTTGTAATCCGTGTTTATCCCGACCTCCACAATTTTTTTTGCATACAAGGTATTGACTTGTTACTGATCCGGCCTTTCTCCTTCCTTAGACTCCTTCTTTTACTCCGATAGTTTACTCTATTGAAATGCAAGGGAAATGCATGCATTTTTACTACTATGAAAAGGAACGAATAACTTATAAGTTATATTATGTTATCACCATTACCTGGATTTCACGGAGCCTAATTCGGATTCGATCATAGAAATAACTCTCTTGGAACGTAACAAAGTACCTGATGCCTTTATACCCAGGTTCTAAACTTCCTATTTTTGGGAAGAAAATTGGGACAGAGACACATTTTAGTAATCTTGTATATGGCAGATCGAAGAATGTTTCTGCACGGCCTAAGCAATAATTCAAGTCACACACTCCCATAATCCATTTTCTCCATCTGAGATGAGTATCTACTTCAATTCTTTGTATTAGATACAGAATACTTACGAATTGAAAGGATAAATCCGAGAAACACAGTTTCTTATTTCCATATTTCCAATAAGAAATATTTGCGGCAATGATATATCGTTACTAAAGTTTTGAATACTCCTTATCTATATTTCCTTTCTATAAAGGACCTGAAATACCCTGCTTGCGGATCATTAGAAAGTGCATTGACATAAATACAGCAGTAAGAAGGGGTAATATAAAAGTGTGTAAACTATAAAAACGGGTCAAGGTAGATTGACCCACACTAACGCTTCCGCGTAATAACTCTACCAAAGGAGATCCTATTAAAGGAATGGCCTCAGGCACACCGGTCACAATTTTGACCGCCCAATAACCAATTTGATCCCAGGGCAAAGAATAACCGGTTACACCGAAAGATACGGTTAGTACAGCTAGAATTACACCCGTAACCCAAGTTAATTCGCGAGGTTTTTTGAATCCACCCGTGAGATAAACACGGAATACATGCAAGATCATCATTAGAACCATCATACTTGCCGACCATCGATGGACCGATCGGATTAGCCAACCGAAGTTTACTTCAGTCATTATGTATTGAATAGAAGCAAAAGCTTCTAGAACAGTGGGACGATAGTAAAAAGTCATAGCAAAACCAGTAGCTACTTGTACCAAAAAACAAGTAAGTGTGATCCCTCCTAGACAATAAAATATATTCACATGAGGAGGAACATATTTACTGGTTATATCATCCGCAATCGTCTGAATCTCGAGACGCTCTTCGAACCAATCGTATACTTTATTGAGATAGGTAAAGTTAAATTCCCCCCCTGAAAACCGTACATGAGAATTTCCTTTCATACGGCTTAAACAAGAACACCCAAATACCTTTTTGAACAAAGTTATATTGTTTGTAAAATATGAAAATATTTCCTAATTCCTTAGGAATATGAAGGAAAAATATTCAGAAGAATAATAGATTATTTTTACAATAAGAAGTAAGAAGGATTTCATAGTGCTCAAATTTCAAGTCGGCTCATTCTAAATAGAATCGCTATAGGCCTTTTGAACAATCTTTTATCCTATTCGTGATCACCTAGAGAGCAACGTATGGACGATCAATAGGAATTATCTTGTCGAGATCTCAATAGATGAATCAATCTAAACCTAAGATTTCAATTTTACCCCGATGATTTTTTTATACCCAAAAGGTTTTATGGGTTATAACCTTTCCATTTCATTGTTACTCACTCAATGAAATATAATAACTAATAAAAATGAGATACTATCTGATTCTTCAGTTAAAGTCAGCATAAAAAAGAGGAGGAAAGATCCCTCAATTTATGATCATACTGCTTTCAAATTAAATTATTTTAAGCCTGGTCACGAGGTATGAATAGCAGGTATAAACCATAGTTCAGATTTTATTTAATGTTTATTATATACCTCGTGCTCTGACTATTAACTATTGGATCAATATTCAACGAGGTAGGAGGACCATCTTTGTGAAGACAACAGACCGGTCTTCTGTACTAGAAGAGAGATCAATTTTAACAAGTCGCACACCCATATTCCAAAAATCCTTAAATAAAAGTAATTGTAATTACACGATCAAACTACCGGAATGTAATAACCTAAAAACTCAAGCTATTCAAAAGCTTGCCTTACTTAGTTCTTTTTTCTTTTGGATGAGCTCGGGATCGGGGCAGATCTTCCAGATATCTCTAGACCCAACTAACTGGAATTCCATCCAATAAAACGGATGAATTATAAATCTCTGAAATAATAGATAAGAATACTGCAAATAGAGCCATTGCAGTACCCATGAAAGGAGCAGTTCCCCATCCGGGAGCTACTTTACCAGATTCTGTATTAAGTGGTTTTAAATAATTTCCTACACTAGTTCGTATTGGTCCGGTTCTGGAAGTATCATCAACGGTCTGTGTAGCCATAAAAACTATAGTATTGGTTGAGATCTATTAACTTTGTATACTATTATAATACATATACATATATAGGATTACCTACCAATGGAAACTGCAACCTTAGTCGCTATCTCCATATCTCGTTTACTTGTTAGCTTTACTGGTTATGCCCTATACACCGCCTTTGGGCAACCCTCTGAACAACTTCGAGATCCTTTTGAAGAGCACGAGGACTAATTGAAAGAATGACCTTCCCGATCAGGAAGGTCATTCTTTGATTATAAGAAGGAGGATTCGGAAAAGAAAATTATTTTTCTCCTCTATCCGGAACTTTGGGGGGTTCTCGGAAGAAAATAGCGAAAAATATTATCCCTAAGGTCGACACCAAAAGGAATGTATAAACCAATGCTTCCATAGATTCTATCGTAGTTTACAATTATGGAGATAGCTTTCGTACTAATTAAAACATTTTTCAGAAAGAAAATAAAATGTAATCAAAAGATTTTGAATCTATCTTTGTTATTGAGAATAAATATTCACTGAGATGGAATCTATCGATATTGATTATCGATCGGAGTAATGCTATATTATACAACTTTTATACAACTTGTCTTTTAGTAGTTGGATCTCCCAGTTTTTGGAATGCCCCAAATTCTACTTGGGCATCCAAATCCGGGTCAATACCAGCGAAAACATCTCTGAATAGGGTTCTAGCACCATGCCAAATGTGTCCAAAAAAGAAAAGAAGAGCAAATGTAGCATGTCCAAAAGTAAACCAGCCCCTTGGGCTACTTCGAAAAACACCGTCGGATTTCAAAGTAGCACGATCTAATTCAAAAATTTCACCTAATTGTGAACGTCTAGCATATTTTTTGACTATAGCAGGATCACCAAAACTGACTCCGTCAAGTTCACCACCATAGAACTCAACAGTTACACCTACTTGTTCAACACTATACTTTGATTCTGCTCTCCTAAAAGGAACATCAGCTTTTACAATTCCTTCTTCATCTACTAGAACGACTGGAAACGTTTCGAAAAAGGTAGGCATACGACGTACAAAAAGCTCATGTCCCTTTTTGTCTTTGAAGATAGGGTGTCCTAACCAACCAACAGCAATTCCATCTCCATTGTCCATCGCACCCGCCCTGAATAACCCCCCTTTAGCTGGATTATTCCCAATGTAATCATAAAAAGCGAGTTTATCAGGAATTTTTGACCAAGCTTCTGATAGACTTAGATTATCGGCCAGACCGGCACGAACCCGTCGATCTATTTCTTGTTGGAAGTATCCCTGATCCCACTGGTAACGAGTGGGACCAAATAATTCAATCGGAGTAGTTGCGGAACCATACCACATTGTTCCAGCCACAATGAAAGCTGCAAAAAAAACAGCAGCAATACTGCTGGATAGGACAGTTTCAATATTCCCCATACGTAATCCTTTGTATAAACGTTGAGGAGGACGAACACTGAGATGGAATAGACCTGCTAATATACCCAATATACCTGCTGCAATATGATGAGAAGCTATTCCTCCCGGAACAAAAGGATCAAAACCTTCAGCTCCCCACGCCGGATTTACAGGTTGTATTTTTCCAGTTAGTCCATAGGGATCAGACACCCATATTCCAGGGCCATACAAACCCGTTACATGAAACGCTCCGAATCCGAAACAAGCTACTCCTGAGAGAAATAAATGAATTCCAAAAATCTTAGGCAAATCTAAAGAGGGTTTTCCCGTGCGATCATCACAGAATACGTCTAGATCCCAATATACCCAATGCCAGATAGCTGCTAAAAAGCACAAGCCAGAAAACACAATATGTGCCCCGGCCACACCTTCATAACTCCAAATACCTGGATTAGATACAGTTTCTCCGGTTATACTCCATCCACCCCACGAATCCTTTATTCCTAAACGAGTCATGAAAGGTATAACGAACATACCTTGTCTCCACATTGGATCAAGAACAGGATCGGATGGGTCGAAAACTGCTAATTCGTAAAGAGCCATTGAACCGGCCCAACCAGAAACTAGAGCTGTGTGCATTATATGTACAGCGATTAAACGGCCAGGATCATTCAATACGACGGTATGAACACGATACCAAGGCAAACCCATTAAAATACCCCTTTATCAGAAAAAGTAGACACTATGTAACTTTATCGCATTAGATAAGATTATGCTGTGGAGTTAGACCTTTATCTCAAAGGTGAACATCTATTCAAGAACATTAATGAAACAGTTGAAAAATTAATTATGTTCAATATAGCAATGAGAAGCGGATATATTTTATCATTTATATGTACCAATATACAATGTGGAAATTGGTCCCATTTATATTAAGTAAAATAAAAATAAATTAGGTTTTTTATGAATAAAGGCAGGACCGCTGGTCCTATCGCTCATTTAGATTTATAATCTATCTTTGTTAATATAGATAAATATTTAAGATATTTGTTTTATGATAAATCCCAACTTGCCCTCCGTTTTCGTACCTTTGGTAGGCTTGTTTTTTCCGGCAATTACAATGGTTTTTCTTTATTTCTATATTCAAAATGACGAGATTTTGTGAATCCGATCCAATCAGATCTCATAAATAGGGTTCAATCTTTCAATCGTAGAACACTCTATATTTATTGTTGGATAATATAACATTAAAATCGAACAAAATAGATCTGAATAGATATTCATCTTTATTTAGATCTATTCATGAATAGATATAAATGTACCGTATAGTGCATACATAATAGATAGAATCGATAGATAGAATCGATAGATAGAATATGGATGTATATGATATATATAGACATATTTTTATATTCATATTAGAAAATATACACGTGTGTAAATGAATAAGTCTTTCTTACTTTAATAAGATGTGTACATATACATTTATAGAGATTAGTATTTATACTCGACTGATGCAATGAAGTATTGTTTTTACAATCGATAAGCTAAGGACCAATTTCATTCAAAAAAAAAAAGCACACATAAATAAATAGCATAGGAAAAGAGTATGAAAAAAATCGCTATAGATATTTCATTTTATACCGAGATACTTATATGTATATGGCTATTATAATAGCTAATTTATGAGAGTGACTTTGGGAGTCAAAAGAGTAAGTGTTTGGTCACTCTTTCAACTTAAATAGGACGCAATTTGTTATGGATCGTCGATCCAAATGGCTCTGGATAGAGCCCATAACAGGGGCTCGAAAGATAAGCAATTTTTTTTTTGCTTTTATCCTTTTTTGGGGCTCACTAGGATTTTTATTGGTCGGAATTTCAAGTTACCTTGGCAGGAACCTGATACCTTTATTGTCATCTCAGCAAATACTTTTTGTTCCACAAGGAATTGTAATGTGTTTTTATGGTATTGCAGGTCTGTTCATTAGCTCTTATTTATGGTGCACAATTTTGTGCAATGTGGGTAGTGGCTACAATAAATTTGATGAAAAAGAAGGAATTGTATGTCTTTTTCGTTGGGGATTTCCCGGAAGAAATCGTCGTATTTTCCTCCAATTTCTTATGAAGGATATTCAGTCGATAAAAATGGAAGTTCAAGAAGGTATTTTCCCTCGTCGTGTTCTTTATATGGAAATAAAGGGCCAACAAGACATCCCTTTAACTCGTAATTTGACTCTGCGTGAAATGGAACAGAAAGCTGCCGAATTAGCCCGTTTTTTGCGTGTATCCATTGAAGGATTTTAAATGGGGGGAGTCTTCTCCAACACCCAAACGAATAAATTTCGATATTACATTTGTCTGGAGGAGGAGAAAGATCATACAGTCAGTTGATTTACACCAACACGAAATGGTACTTATAGAAGCATACCGGCATTCTTCGGCAGTTCGCAAAACACTCCATATCAGTCTTTATCTTTAGAGAGGGCCGAAAGATCCAGTAGACGGATATGACATCTCAAAAGGATACAATTAATTACTATTAATATAGTCTTTCTGAATACATTTTTTTTTACATAGACGTACGAAATTTATGATTTCATCTCCTATACCTGCCAAGGCCTTTTGGAGTGCAGAATTAGTATTATTAGACTAAATTTATTGAATAGATGTATATGGCTCCTATCCCGTAAGTTAGTTTTATCTCTTGTGCTAATCAACATCGATCCCTTTAATTCAATAAGAAGGTCTTTTTTTGAAGACTTATGTTACTTGAAGCGATTCTTCCTTCGGGAAAATCGTCAAGTCAGATAATAAAAGAATGAATAGAAAATTAGTTAGTCCAGATCAAAGCAATTTCAAATGGTTGATCCGGCTGGGAACAATATCCTTTTTACTCTACTTCTCATTGGGAGCAAACCATCCCTTATCCGAAAGATATTATCTCTCGGGGTCGAAGAATTACGCACTATATCATTATATGGATCCTATACCTCGTTCTATAATTCAGACTTTGTTCAGATTTCGGACAGAGCTAACAAGCCAATCGAGTTCGTTATCGATTCACGAATTGGAAGTGGCCAAATATAAAGCATTAGCTTCTCTGCAATATCTTGCATGTTTAGTACTACTGCCTTGGGGAATTTCAATTTCATTACAGAAAGGTTTGGAGTCTTGGGTTACAAATTGGTGGAATACTGGTCAATCCAATAAAATATTTGATTATCTACAAGAAGAAAACGTTTTAGTAAAATTTGAGAAAATAGAAGAACTATTCCTGTTAGAAAGAATGGTGGAAGATTATTCGGAAACGCATTCACAAGATCTTTGTATAGAGATGCAGAAAAAAATGATCCAATTGGTCAAAATATATAATCAAGATTGTATCCAAATAATCTCACATTTACTAACAAACCTAATAGGTTTTGCTATTCTAAGTGTTTTACTCATTCTGGGTAAAAAGAAACTTGTAATTCTTAATTCTTGGATCCAAGAAGTCTTCTGTAGCCTAAGCGACACAATGAAAGCTTTTTCTATTCTTTTAGCAACCGATCTATGTATTGGGTTTCATTCGCCCCATGGTTGGGAACTTATGATCGATTTTATCTTCGAAAATTATGGATTTACCTATAACGAACGAATAATATCTGGTCTTATTTCAACTTTTCCAGTCATCTTAGACACAATATTCAAATATTGGGTCTTCCAACGTTTCAATCGCACATCTCCTTCACTTGTAGTAATTTATCATTCGATGAATGAATAACAAATCCACAATACAAATAAACATTTTTTGCCATTATTCATAATAAGCTAATTCTCTACCTTTTTTACTTTTTATTTAGAGCGATACTTCTTATTTTTTAACTTTGGGTTTAATATAATATAGTAGCAGAATTGCAGACAGGTAACTATGATAGCTACCTACTCCCATTTATTATTTAAACAAAAAATTTTGAACCAAAATTTGAACCATGCAAAATATAAATACTTATGAGGACTGGGTGAAAAAATGGATAACTCAATCAATTTCCGTATTGATCACGATACATATCGTGACTCGGACATCTATTGCGAATGCATATCCCATTTTTGCACAGCAAGGTTATGAAAATCCTCGAGAAGCGACCGGACGTATTGTATGTGCCAATTGTCATTTGGCTAAAAAACCTGTGGAGATCGAGGTTCCACAATCTGTGCTTCCCGACACCGTATTTGAAGCAGTCGTTAAAATCCCCTATGATAAGCAAATAAAACAGGTTATTGCAAATGGTAAGAAAGGAACTTTAAATGTAGGAGCTGTTCTTATTTTACCCGAAGGCTTCGAATTAGCTCCTCCGGATCGTATTTATCCTGAGATTAAGAAAAAAATAGGTGATCTTTATTTTCAAAACTATCGGCCCAATATAAAAAATATTATTGTAATAGGTCCTGTTCCTGGGCAAAAATATAGTCAAATTGTGTTTCCCATCCTTTCACCAAATCCTGCCACTAATAAAGAAGTTCACTTCCTTAAATATCCCATATATGTTGGTGGTAATAGAGGAAGAGGACAAATTTATCCCGATGGGAGCAAGAGCAACAATACAGTCTATAATGCTTCAGCAACGGGTAGAGTAAGTAAAATCGCACGTAAAGAAAAGGGTGGATATCAAATAACTATCGATAATACATCAGACGGTCGACAAGTGGTGGACTTTGTACCTCTGGGACCGGAACTTCTTGTTTCAGAAGGCGAATTAATCAAGGCGGATCAATCGTTAACGAATAACCCTAATGTAGGTGGATTTGGTCAGGAAGATGCAGAAATAGTACTTCAAGATCCTTTACGTGTTCAAGGTCTTTTATTATTCTTAGCATCTGTCATTTTGGCACAGATATTTCTGGTTCTTAAGAAAAAACAATTTGAGAAAGTGCAATTGGTCGAGATGAATTTTTAGTTGTAGAAATTTGTTATTTGTCAACCCTTAAGTGGACTGAAAGATATGTCCATCTTTAATAAGTAGTGACTCCGGAACAGACTTGTCTAACAGTACCCTAGTCATGTGCGACATCACATATTAATAATCCATGTCATCTTTTCTGATCTTCATCTATCATGTCCAAGACAAATGATAGAAACAAAAATAGAAGGAGGGAAAGAATTCAGCAGTCTTGGCTTACTATTCTCCCTGATCTTATTCCTTATCCTACTCTTTTTTGAAAAGGGAAATTTTTTCCGTTGTCTCGTGAAAGTAAGAGGAGCTCATTCATTTTCTAATTCCATTCCTCCATGTTGTACTTAAACTTCTGAGAAAAGGAGCAACAAAGGTAATATTGCTCATTGAGCAAATAGACATATTTTGCAAAGCAAACGTTTGAATGAAACGTTTCGCTTCTTTTCTTAGAACGATTTGTTCAGAGCAAAACTTGCTCTTAGAAATTAACAAATATTGAGAAACAGAAGAAACCAATTGGTTTTTGTTTGTAAAAACATTACAATTGGATCGATCCAATTCTCTATTATTATAAAATAATAGTCATATGATTTGTACGAATCGTACAATTGCGAATCTACAATACAAAGAGATTTATTTCGAAAATAAAGAAGAAAGATAAGACCTTATCCTTCTTGTTCAAAGAAGGATAAGGTCTTTCTGTTTGAATTTTCACTTTCGTGTGTACAGTATTCCCATTCCCATAGAAATGAAATAGATTCCCTATCTATAGGGATGATCCTAATCCGGAATAAGAACCGTAGAAAAAGATACCTATTAAACCAATCACGAGAATACCAGTTAAAGTACCTATCAACCAAAGAGGGATCCTTCCGGTGGTATCGGCCATTTATCTTACTCCCTTTCAAATTTTATTAAGTAGTTATGCTCAATACATAAATAATCATATATTTATTAGTATTAGATCTCTCCGAATTGCGTGAGAAAGGAGATTCTCACTGTTCCTAATTGAAAAAGTAATTAGAGAATAGAACAGCAAGTACAAAAATGAGTAACAACCCCCAATAAAGGCTGGTACGATTCAATTCAACATTTTGTTCGTTTGGGTTTGATTGTGTCATAGATAGCTCCGTGATTTAGTTTATATATAGTTTATCGCTGTATGAACTGCATTGCTGATATTGATCCCAAGAAAAAAACTGTAGGTACAGCTAGTCCGTGAACGGCCAACCATCTAACTGTAAAAATAGGATAGGTTCTATCTATAGTCATTAGTACCTCCTAAAAAGATCTAGATCTAGTAAATTCATTGAGTTGCTCTAATGAATCGAAACGGCCAGTTACTAATGGAACCTCTTGTCGGCTTTCTGTGAAATACTCATTCGGCCGGGGGCTTCCGAATACATCATAAGCTAAACCCGTACTGACAAATAACCAACCTGCAATGAATAGGGAAGGTATAGTAATGCTATGGATAACCCAGTATCGAATACTGGTAATAATGTCAGCAAAAGCGCGTTCTCCCGTATTCCCAGACATGCTAAGCTCCATATAATTGTAAAGTCAAGGGATAATTGATCCCATGAAAGAGAGAGATCAGGAAATGGAAAGCTACTGATATCTTCTACAATCCTTGTTTGATTGTCAATATTATACCAAGGGTATATTTGAAGTATACTGAACCAGTATAACTAGCCTTCTTCTAACATAGCAATACAATTTTGGTTAATATAGAAAGTATAGAAAGGGGGGATAGAAGAATTTATCTATTGCCAGTTCTTCTAGATCTGTTTGATCAGCTGTCTTTGCTTTCTTTTCAATGGACAGAAATGCGAGAATCCCATATTTTTCAGTGATATGTCCAAAAGTGATCTTATCTCAATATTGTAACAATTGGACATATGGATCATGGGGAAATTAATTTAATTTGAGCAGTAATTGCAGTAATTAATTGTACTGGCTTTCACTTCTACAGGTGGCTGTATAACATAAATATATTCATGTCACTTCAAGAAAAGGATCATTGTTGCTACTGTATAGTGTATTTCCAATAGTATCGCGAGTTAAGTTATACCATGAACTTAATGACTCAAGTTCATATCACTTTGAGTGTGGATGACCAAGTGTTACTCATTTCGTCAATAAAGATGAACCGGTGAATCGTGGAATATTATCTTGATCGAATCATAGGTTAAATTACGATTTATTCCTATTTATATTTTCCAAGAGGGTGGAATAGTAAGCTTTGCTTGCATTACTGGTCTTAAGAAGGCATATTAAAAATTTAATTCATCTATAGGTTAGATGCGTAACAATGAGTGAATTTTAATTTTTAATATGCTTGACTGTAGAAGAGGTTTCTTTCGTTCCAATCTTTCGAACAGACCGATAGAGATACTGTAAGGTGATCTAATCAAAATCCTTGTCAAATTCATTAATCTCGTATTTATAACTATCACGTTCAATAATTTGTGGGATGATTACACAATTGGTATTGGTTCTATTCATGGGTTACTCAATTAATTGGGGATTCTATTTTCGCTTATTCGAAAAAATGAATAGAATATCTTTTCTCTCTTCTTTCTCTCTTCATGTTTGTTTATAACATTAATATCGTTAGATATAAAATTATGAATTGGTACCAATTTAATAATTTTTTGTACCATTTACTTTTTTTAACTTTGATCCTACTCCTCAAAAGGTAAAAATTGAGGTAATTGCCTGATAAAGATACGTATCAATCATATTCTTTCCATTAAGTCCTTCCATGCCCACTATAATTAGTTATTTCGTTTTTTTATTAGCTTTGCTTATTTTCACCTTAGTCCTATTCATCGGTTCAAGTAATATAAGACTTATTTGAAATAATAATAATTTTCGTTCACTTCTTTATTAACTTCTCTCAATTAAGAATTGATTGAGATTCCTAGTAAATTTGAGCTACTATCCGGGGTAGCTATTAATCTTTATTTTTTGAATCAATATGATTGAAGTTTTGTTATCCGGAATTGTGCTAGGTCTAATTCCTATAACTTTGGCTGGATTATTCGTAACTGCATATTTACAGTACCGACGTGGTGATCAATTGGATATTTGATCACATTTTTATCATGAATGGATCTTTTACTTATTCTGGGAGGTTAGATTACATTGACCATTCTAGTTTAAGTGAATGGTCAATCAAGAAGATTGGATCCAATTCAATAGAAAAAGTATCGCGCTCTGTAGGATTTGAACCTACGGCATCAGGTTTTGGAGACCTGCGTTCTACCCAACTGAACTAAGAGCGCTTTCTTATAACAAGAAAGGAGAAAAAAAGAGCTTTTTACTCTTAAAACACTTTTGCATGTGGCATGACTCAATCAACTTATAGTTGATGTTTCATTCGATTGGAGCTCCCTTCTTTTTATTTTTTTCTGTAGGAAAAGGACTAGGTAGGGATGACAGGATTTGAACCTGCGACATTTTGTACCCAAAACAAACGCGCTACCAAGCTGCGCTACATCCCTTTCAATTGTTAGTGTTTAATATTATTTAAAACATTTCATATGTTGTTTTCCATATTTATCCATATTTAGTCTCTCTCGTAAATAGATACATCGAAGATAGATATAAGATATCTATTGATTGATAGTTTTTTATCAATAAAAAATGTTATGTTCCAGAAATATAGATATCGACGAATCATTGTACAGATATCTGTTAGGAGTTCCCTGTACAAGGGATTCATCAACTACGGATGTAGTTGACCATATAACATATGCATCAGAATTAAGAAGGAGAACTTACGAACAATGCAAAATATAAAAACATATCTTTCCACAGCGCCTGTGCTAGCTACTTTATGGTTAGGATCTTTAGCCGGTTTATTGATTGAGATAAATCGTTTTTTTCCAGATGCTCTGACTTTTCCATTTTTTTTATTCTAATTAATATTATCCTGCGAATCCGAAAGGAAAAAATGATGCTAGATCAATTCAATCCTTTTCTTCGTGGATAAATAAAAAAGTGACTTCAATCTCTATCCGAGTTCAGAACTCAAGGGGGGGATATTAGAACAAAATAAAAAATATAGATCCAAAAGTTTCTACCACAAATAATTATATTATTGAAAACTCCTAATTAAAGATTTTATTACTTAATTCATTCTCGTAATAAAATCTTTAATCATTCTCCGACAACTTCTATCCCTTTCTCTTTCTTCTCTTTTTCCAAATTTTAAAAAAGAGAAGTAGATCCAATATCTACAGTAAGTTTATGGCCAAGGGTGGAAATGTAAGAGTAACAATTACTCTGGAATGTACTAGTTGTACCCAAGATAGTTTTAATAAAAAATCGCCGGGTATTTCCAGATATACGACTCGAAAAAATCGCCAGAATACAACTAGTCGGTTGGAATTGAAGAAGTTTTGTCCTTATTGTTCCAAGCATACCATTCACCGAGAAATAAAGAAATAGATTTAATCTCGCACCCAGTAGTAAATAATATTGTTTTTTAACAAAATATGTCACTGTCAATATTTCTATTCGAAATATTTTGAATAAATATGATTTTAATATTTGAAAGGTTCATAAAACAAACTATGAATAAATTTAAACCATCTTTTCGGAATACATCCAAGCCATTTTCTAGGAATACATCTAAGCCACTTTCTAGGAATACATCTAAGCCACTTTCTAAAAATACATCTAAGCCACTTTCTAAAAATACATCTAAGCGCTTTTATAGGAAAAAACCTAGACGATATTCTAAGAATAAGCAATCTTTTCGTAAACGTTTGTTTTCAATTGGGCCTGGAGATCAAATCGATTATAAAAATATTAGCCTAATTAGTCGATTTACTAGCGATCAAGGAAAAATACTATCTCGCCGAGTTAATCGATTAACTTTGAAACAACAACGTCTAATAGCTACGGCCATTAAACAAGCTCGTATTCTCTCTTTTATGCCTTTTATTAATAATGAAAAGTAAAAAATAATTAGGGCCTAATAAATGAACTTACTCCTGGATCTAATCGGAGCTGGAATATCTGGAAAAAAATATACATTATAATAAGTAAAAAGGATTGAATTTTTCAAAAAGATTTAGATTAAATTATCCAAATTGATCTGTTAATCCCGAACATGAGACAATGACAATCTAGTTTCCCGGAGGAAAATCTCCGGGAGATTAAGTAAGATTAGGTTAGACCAGTATACGATAATAATATAAGATTTTCAAATAATATGCGTATATATTGTAATGCGATCAAAGAGCGTATAAAACCAATAAGTATTTAATACAGCTAATTGCGCAAATGTTTTACGATTTAAAAGAAACTGCTCTTTGTATAAAGAGTGCATGAAATCTTTATAGGAAATTCCGGTTTTTTCTATTTCATTAAAACGGGCATTCCAACGGCATGCTGCATTGATCCGAGTAATCCACAAACGACGAAGATCTCTCTTTCGTTTAATTCTATCTCGGTAAGCGGATACTGAAGCTCTCATTTTATGTTGATTAGCAGTTCGAAAAAGTTTTGAATGGGCCCCTCGGGAGCCTGATACAAATGCGAGAATCTTTTTTCGACGTTTTTGAGCTATATATCCACGTTTAACTCTGGTCATTGAATTTGATTCTCATGAATCACTAATCTATTTTTTGATCAGTCATTCTTTTGTTTGAATTTTTTTATTAAGAATCCAACTGATTTTTCTGATGTATAAAATACAGGTTCCAACGGCTTTTGCTACTGCAACCTTCCTCACCATAATTCCCTTTAGTTAGGCACTTTCTAGGTAGGCAAGGGATCGGACCTTGCACCAAGTGAGAAAAAAATATCATGGGTTTCATCGTTTCTATGGTTCTTTCTCTAACGGTAAGGTCCTCTCTATACGCCGGAGCCCTTAATTTCTAAGACATGAGATGAGTATTTGGTAACTTGTACAGTTTACCATCTCTAGCTCTACCCCCCCAAATTCTCAAGTTAAGAAATAATATCATGATAAGATTTATCTATACAGTGACGACATGTAATTATGAGAGTTAGCAAGGTAGCTGACCTTGTTGCCGTTCTCGCAGCAATACAAGCATAATCTTTATGCTTTTCAAATTTGCATTATTTCCCCGCTCAATGGATTGATGACCATTCGCTACCAATGAGGAATTGCTTTTCATCCCACATCAAGGTGATTGGATTTGCACCAATGAAAACCATGAATTTCATCCCCGGTAAGAGTAGATGATAGATCTGTACTTTTACACAGCAGGAAAGTTATTCCTAAGGTTTAAGCTTCTGATCCAAACAAGTCACACATACACCCTAGCACATACTCCTTTACGCTGAGGACATCCTCGAAGAGCAGGAGCTTTTGTTCTATTTTCTATTGGCTGTCTCGCGTTTCTAATAAGTTGTTGAATAGTCGGCATTCTGAATTCTATTCGAAATTGAATGGTTCGGATTGATCCTAACCAACTATATAATATCAAAGTTTATAACTAGAAAAAGTTTATATAGTTGCGAAATTTAAACTAGTATATCAGACTCTATTTGTTAAAGAGGTAATTGACTAATACATGATGGATTATATACACATTGTATAATATTATTATTTATCTTTTCTAATTCATATCAAACTCTAGTTGTCAAAGAAAGAGATATTTTAAACATTATCATATGTAACCTGATACGTACGTCAGAATTGTAATTGTATACAAATCATATCGACTCTAGGTTTTTTAGGATAATCTCATTAAAAATGTGTTTTTTTAACCCAAATCCAAATAAAGACAAAGAGACCACACCCTCACCAACTCCTACTCTTCCTATCCCAAAAGTTCCATTTTGGGAAATAGAAGTAAACGAAGAAAATGAGGAAAAGGAAAAAATAACTTGGATAGAGTTATACCAACATCTATTTTTGGGAAGATTTATTTTTTTAGGTAAGCCGATCGATGCTCAATCTACAACTCATATTGTAAAAAGCATGATACATTTAGATCAACAGGATGCAGAGATGAATTTTAAGTTCTTTATGCACTGTCGGGGTGGATCCCTAATAGGGGGAATTTCTGTTTATGATGTTATGCAATACGTAACAGGGGATGTCACTACGGTAGGCGTAGGGTTAAATGCGTCAGCGGGAGCTTTTATGCTACACGGGGGGACTGTTGGTAAACGGTTTATAGGAAAACATGGTAGAGCTATGATTCACCAACCCTTTGTAGCTATTTTTGAAAAACGCCGGGTTAGATTAACTGTCGAGGACGCTCAGTATATGAATCACTTGCGGAATTATGTTGCAGAAATATACGCAAGAAACTTAAGATTAAGTCCAGATAGAATGTATGGTAAAATAGAGAGAGATGTACATCTGACATCAAAACAAGCCCTACACGTTGGCTTGGTTGATCAAGTTTTAGACAAAGATAAACTTAAGAATATTATAGCGGATACTCGTAAGAATCCAAGCTAATCTCTCCTACCTGCACCTATATTAAATGGTGAGGTAAGAGAGATAATAATAAATTTCCGATAGAATCAAAATGCTAAATAAAGAAGAACGAGCCATATATACAAACTTAATGATTTTTAAATAAAAATGACTATACTATATTAAAAACATTGAATATATTTAATTTAATAAATTAAATAATTTATTGAATATAATTAATTTATTTAATTAAATAATTTGAAGAAAGAGATTGAAATGTTGTTTTGTTACATCAAAATTAAAAATGATATGAATTTTCTAAACTACATAGAAGTTTAGTCCTTTTTATATAAATTAAAGCTTTTATGTAATATTTTAATAAAAGCTTATATAAATATAAAGCATATTATACGTATTAATATGGATGGTGATCATATCACCTCCTTTATAATAGACAAATTTTTATATTTTAAAATATAAAATAAAAAAAAAATACAATCCTCCCTTCCCTATAATTAGAAGGGAAAGATTGGAACTAATCTTGTTTGTTTTAAGCAAGAAAATGCCTTATGACTTGGCTAGTAATTGAAGATTAAGTTAATATAATAATTAATTGATAGAATTGATGTTATCTCATTATGCCGTTAGAAATTGAATGAAATTATTTCTAAAATAATTCCTCTTACTCATTTATATGTCATGTATAAATGTAATTTTGTGCATTTTTTGTATAAAAATATTTTCTCGCAAGTACCAAAAATAAACAGTTTTAACCAACTAATTTGCCATTAATTCGGCAATCTTCTTTTTGTGGAAGGACAGATAGGAAAAGATATAAAGATCTATTACAATAATACTTGTATATACTAAAAAACTTGATCGAATTTCCATCCCCCAAAACAGAAAAGGATCAAGATTTGTTTTGGGGGATCTTATAACCAAATGAATTATTCCGACTTTTCAATACTTAATAATTGAAAATTTTAATTGTCTCGCTTAAAACATCTTTTAAAATAGCCCGTGGAACCATGGTATCAAACATTCCAAAATCAAATAAAGAATCAGATGTTTGACATTCATCTTCTACTATCTCGTTTAATGTCTGTTCAATTACTCTTTTACCTGCAAATGCAATGTATGCATTAGGTTCGACAATCGTGATGTTACCCAACATGCCAAAACTAGCAGTCACTCCACCAGTTGTGGGAGATGTAAGAATCGAAATATATAGCAAACTTTTTTCCTCTTGATGCGTATGCAACGCAGCAGCTATTTTATTCATTTGCATTAAACTGAAAGTTCCTTCTTGCATGCGCGCGCCGCCAGAAGCACATACGAGAATTAATGGAAGAGAATTCTCAGTAGCATGTCGGATTAGACGAGTTATTTTTTCACCTACTACCGAGCCCATACTGCCTCCCATGAAGTTAAAATCCATAACTCCGAGTGCGACAGTAATACCATTTACTTGACCGATGCCTGTTTGAATAGCATCGGGTAACCCTGTTTTGTCTTGATAGGAAGTGTTATAATCTTCATAACATTTGTCGCCCATATCTTCTAGATAGGCCATGTTATTATCTAGATAACATCTTTTTTTCTTATCTAGATAACATTTTTTTTTCTTTTTTTCTTTAGATTTAGATAAATCAGAGAATTGGTCGAATTCTTCTTCTTTGCTATAAGAAGATTCATGTTCAAGCATATCTTCTATATCAGAATTTTCTTTTATATCAGAAAAAGATTCTATATCAGAATCTTCTTCTATATCAGAATCTTCTTGTATATTAATAAATTCTGATATATTAGAATCTTCTTCTATATCAGAATCTTCTTGTATATTAATACATTCTGATATAGAAGATATGTTTGAACATGAATCTTCTTGTATATCAATAAATTCTGATATAGAAGATATGTTTGAACATGAATCTTCTTGTATATCAATAAATTCTGATATAGAATCGTTTTCTTCTATATCTTCTTGTAAATCAATAAATTCTGATATATTAGAATCTTCTTCTATATCAGAATCTTCTTCTATATCAGAATCTTCTTCTATATCAGAATCTTCTTCTATATCAGAAAACGATTCTATATCAGAATCTTCTTCTATATCAGAATCTTCTTCTATATCAGAATCTTCTTCTATATCAGAAAAAGATTCTATATATGAATCTTCTTCTATATCAGAAAAAGATTCTATATCTGAATCTTCTTCTATATCAGAAGGTTTTTGTAGATCTTGACATACAAATTCAAGATATGCAAGTAAATATTTTATAGATTTTTTAGATAGAGAATTAAAATATTCAATCATATCTTTTCTATCAAAAGAATATTTTATATCTAGATTATCTAGATATAGATATATTTCAATAGATTTTAATCTATTTTTGAATTCGTCTTCTGTAGCACAAGATTCTTTTATCTCTTTTAGAAGATTCTTTTTTATCTCTTTTAGACGTGCTGCATATTGTATATTTTTTGGAAGTCCACCCAAAAAGTTTTCTATCTCTTTGAAGACGTCGAATTCTTCTTTTCTATCATATGGATATTCTGTATCTTCCAATTCGAAGAGTTCTTCTTGTATATCAGAATCTTTGGGTTCTTCTTGTATATCAGAATCTTTGGGTTCTAGTTCTATACCTTTTGTTCCTTTTTCGGAATTTTCTACTTTTATAAGATCTATAAGAAAATAGAGTGCTATATTATGAAACTCTTTCACCATTTCTCGTAAATAGAAAGGCATTTTATCTTCTTTTTTTTTAATAAATACACTATTGAATAAAGTCGATGTAAAATTTTCACAATAGGAGAAAATATCTCTTAAATTTTTTACATCGTTCTCAGCTTCCGATATGGTGTACTTCATCACCTCTGAATTATTAGACCTAATTATTTTGTCTAATTGGCTTACTCCTTCTTCTATAAAGAGGGGCATTAACTTTTCTAAATTAAAATTAGACCTAATTAGTTTGTCTAATTGGCTTACTCCTTCTTCTATAAAGGAGGGCAGTAATTTTAAATTCAAACCTTTCTCTTCTTGATACCAAAGAGGCAAATTAGGTCTTTTATTTATTTGCGAATAACAAGCCGAATAAAACTTCTTGTGATCGGAGTAAACTCCCTCTATTTCATATGTTTTATAATCCAGTGGATCATCATCCAAGAATTTATCTATTTCGTTAGTATAGAATTTTTCCAGTGGATCAGGATCATCGAAGTCTAAGAAAATACAACTAGAATGAAGTTCTTCTATGTTCGCAGTACGACTTGCGAACCAATATCGCAAAGGGTCAAAGTATATTTTCATAAAATGTGAGGGCATATTTTTATATTTCTCATCAAATAGAAATAAGTCCAGGTCCGGGTCCAGTTCCAATATTCCTTTCACGTAGCTCGCTTGTACCTTTAATTCATCCACAAATGTATTTAATTGTACATGTAATTTGTAAAGTATGTTAAGCTCTTTCCTATCTTGAAAAGAATTTAACTTTAAATTATCTGTAAATAGAAATAATTTATGGTAAAACCTATTTGTTTCATTTGATATTTCGTTATGTATTTCACGAAGTAACAATTTAACCGTTTTGAAAGTTGTACTAAGAATATCTAGCAGTTTATAAAGATTTTCTTTTGAAAATGAATGAACATATTCAATTAAATTATCGCAAAACACAACCTTAAAGATATTCACAGTAATATTGTTGAATTCTACTAATGAATTCATAGTCTTAGTATCATTTTTCTGAAATTGTTTGTAAAAATGTTTATGGTACATTGCTTTGTACAATAAAATTGAGACCTTTTGAACTATTGTGATGTCTAATAATTTAAAAGACTTATCTTTTTCTTCTAGAAGATCTATAGAAGAGAAATCTATATCCATAGGGCACCAAGTATCATGATCAATTAAAAGTTGAATTCGATTCGAACTAGTAATTTTCAAAGTTATTCCACAATATGGACAAACACCTTTTTGTTTTGCGAAAGATATATGATGGATGTTGTTATCACAATTGTCACAAAAAACCCAGAACTTGCTATAAACTTGCATTTTTTCATATTCTGCAATTCTTTTTTGCACCTCTTCTTCGGTATATTCACTATTTTGATTTTCCATTTGTTTTTCACCTGTATAAATTATATTTGTACAACTTTAAGTTTAGGGCCCAATGGCATAATAGTTTAGGGCCCAATGGCATAATAAATAGTGATAAAAGATCATGTTGAATATTTTATTTTGAGTCACGAGATTCTGATACCTCGTGACTCGAGTATACATGCTCCTTATCTGCATATCTTTCTTATAATCTTGGAAAAACTTTAAGAACTCATGACTTCCGTTAACATAACGATGTCTAATCGTTCTACTCCTTCCTGCCGGTCAAAAAATCAGACTCTAAGATCAAATAAAAAAGTCTGATTTTCATATTTATTATATTCAATAAAATGCTTTATTGTCAATACCATAATGTTGGATTCTATATTTTTAATTGTTGGATTGGCATTACATTGAGACGAAAAAATTATTAGACACATTAAATAGAATATCTTACGCGTATTAATATTAGAATGACAGTAACAAAAAAATGATTCGTTTTTATCATTTCCACATCCATAGATTGATATTCTTAATCTGCTTTTCTATATAGTATAGTATGGTTCTACCATACATCAAATGAGCATATAATAAGATTAAAAAAAATGGATAATAAGAAAACAACCATGACACGAAATTTGAATAATAAAGAAATTTATTGTAATTTAAATTAATTGATAATTTAATTGGACCTAGACGTAGATGCATGACTTATATCCCCTTTTTTTTAATTCTAAAGCACGTTTAAAACGATAAATTTTTGCCTTCAGAAAAATACCATGAACAGTTTCTATAGGTTGAGCTCCTAATTCGAGGAAATTCACAATAGCACCATAAATTAAGCGAGTTTCTTTCTTATTCATTGGATCATAAAAACACAATTCCTGAACTGAAGAGCTCTTCCTTCTCTTCGAGACTTAAAGTCAGTTGCAATAATTCTATAAGTAGCTCATTTGGATAGATAGACAAGATAACCCCCCCCTGGAAAACGTATATGAAGGTTTATACTCATAGAGCTCGAGCAATAATTGTTCGGATGCTCTTTCTATCTAATAGAATAGATATCTAATAAAGAATAGATATCTAATAAACTTTATAAAAAAAAGTTATTATTAATTTTAGTCCTTTTACTTCTCAAGAAGAATAAAGATAAAAACTCATAAGCAAGTATGCTTGATTAATGTTCAAAAACACATTTCTCTCAACCTTTTGAGCCGTATTTTATCTCTACGTTTTGACGTGGTATCTACATCCCTTATATAGATCTAATCGTTCAATCAAAAAGTTTTCTTGTTCTTAGAAAAATTGTCTTTGAATCATTAGATCCAAGCCTTACTCTGGTGGTTCCCACCCTTATGGAATGACAACAATGTACATTTCGCTATTTTCCACGTTGAGCAATAGGAATAATTTATCCTTGTAGAATTGGATTTAGCTTTTCTCAAAATCTTTATACCTAGATCGAGAATTGTTTCCTTATTTCAATTTGCTGTTTTAATCGTTGAATTCGATGTAGATTTACAGTTATAAGCTCATTTAACTAACCCTAGATTCTATCCCCTAATTGAAAAATTTATTTATATTTCCTTCCTGGTCAAGCTCCGCATATCTTTTTAAGTAGATAAATGTAGAAAAATCTTAGAATCGAAAATGGCGGATGTCATAATCCACAGAACCAATCATGTCGTTCAAGTCGCACGTTGCTTTCTACCACATCGTTTTAGACGAATTCTTATCATGAGGTAGATATCGTTACCTGACACAAAATGAATATGTTAATTCTGAACAGTCATTAACTCAATTTATTGTGTTAGCTAGCTATTGAACGCTTCTTTAGCTGCATACATTACTTCGACAGTAATGGTTTCAATGCCCTTTTGTTGTGCAAATTTCTCAGTATTTCTTTCTACCTTTTCTCTGACAAAACGGGGGATTTTACTTAATTCTAGTTGACTTTCAGGATTCCAAATTAGGCCTATATCCATGGATAATGATTTGGTTATTATTTCTTTAGTATCATGACCACCAAAAATATCTAGAAGATGGTCCTCCATACCAAGAGCAAATGAATTATAAACTAGATCAGCTATTTGATTAGTACCTTCGTAACCTAGAAAGGGTCGGTATCCCAAGGGAAAATTTTGTATATGAACTGGTGCGGAAATAACCCCACAAGGAATATCAAGACGTTTACCAATATGACGTTCCATTTGAGTACCAAATATTGCAGATGGTTCGACATAAGAGATAATATCTCCTACTTCAGCATGATCATCTGTGATAAGTATTTCATCACAGAAACCTTGTATTTGCTCTTTGAACCATTGAGCATCATGTTTGCAATAAGTACCTGCACAACTAACACGAATTCCCATCTCTCGAGCAAGTATCTTAGTGATTGAAGCAGCATGAGTTGCATCACCGAAAACGACTGTTTCTTTCCCCATCAAATTTTGACAATCAATAGATCTTGAAAACCAAGCAGCTTGGGAAACAAATCGAGTTTGTCCGTCGATATAAGGTTCATAATCAACTCTTTCACTCGATGAACTAAGAGCCAAGGTATTCACCTTTTTGTTAATCTGTCGGATCCACTCCGACATATCCACAGCCCCCATGGGGGCTGTGGATATGTAAGGCATTCCATATTCTTTATTCAAATACATCGCTGTCATTAATCCCACTTCACGATAAGGAATTAGATTTAACCAAGCTTTTGGTAAATTTTTAAGATCTTCTACAGATGCTCCTTCAGGAATTATTTGATTAATTTCGATGTCCAGATCGTGTAATAAACGTTTCAACTCACGACAATCGTGTTGATTATGAAAGCCCAATGTAAAAATTCCAATTATATTGACAGAAGGCGTATCTGTCAGCAATTGATCCAATTTTTCCTGTTTATGACATCTATCTAAATAATATCGAACTATCTGTTCTAAGGTTCTATCCGCCGCCTGAATTTCATTAATTTGATAATGATCCACATCCGCAAAAATAACGTTGGAATCAGAAATTATCGACGCTCTATCTACAAAATTCTGTAAATCCTCTTGCAAGATACTAGAGGTACATGTAGGTGTCAATATGACAAGATCAGGACGTTCCTCCTTATTTTTGCGGAGAATATTATCCACAACTCTTTCTTGAGATCCACGTGCTAGTACGTGACGATCTACTATGCTAGTAGTTGCAGCAGTAAAATCTCTTTCGCGTTCTAACATAGAACGCATTACATTAAAATAGTCATCTCCTAGAGGAGCATGCATTATGGCATGAACATTTTTGAAGGAACTAGCTACTCGTAGGGTTCCAATATGAGCAGGACCAGCATACATCCAATAGGCTAATTTCATAAATTAGTTTTTATTTCAATTTGCATCCTACACCACAAAAATATCCCTGTATACCTATTGAAATAATATTGACTTTTTACAAGTATAGTCTATTAAATATATGAGAAATTAAAAGAAATTAGAAATGCAATGAGAATTGGATTTCTAATTATTTTGTTTTTTCAAAAAGACTATTTGTCTCTTCTGGGACGAAAGGATTCGAACCTTCGCAATAACAGGACCAAAACCTGCTGCCTTACCGCTTGGCCACGCCCCATTCTTATTTGATGTGAATCAATATTTATATTAAATAATATTCCATATTTTGGGAATCTATTTCAACTACATATTCATTTTTATCTGAAGGCTAAGCAATTCGGTCTAGAAAAACCGGAAGGACATAAATTTTGAGCGATACATGGGGGAACGGAAAAAGAAATAAAGAATATCCATTCATTGGTTATTCTCTATCAGAATGGTTAAAATATTGTATGAATAAATGATCCCTTCCAACCCAAAGACTAAAAATCTAATCTTGCCGATTAGTTTCGATTGATTGGCAAAATACTTTTGGGCCTTTACATCATTTTTATTCATCGGAGAATCAAAATGCCAGTTATACTTAACCTAAATATTTGTCTAGACGATGCCGCTTTCCATTTGAATAATTCCCTTTTTGCCAAATTGCCCGAGGCTTATGCGATTTCCGATTCAATCGTGGATGTAATGCCAATTATACCTGTGTTTTTTTTTCTATTAGCCTTTGCTTGGCAAGCTGCCGTAAGTTTTCGATAATCTATATCTTACAAAAATCCTAAAAAAAAAAATTCACTTCAATTCAACTATTGTTTCAATAGTTATATTATATTTATTAGTCTTGGATCGCTGTCATTAACCAAATTTTGGTTGTAAACTCTTTTCCCTTGTTCTGCTGCTTATTTATGTGAAGCAGCAATTCCATTCTGGTTTCCAACAGATTAGAATACTTACCTCCCAGGTTCAATCCTTTTCTTTTTAATTCGTATTAGTCAGTTCCAACTCCATCACAGGTGGAGTTCAGGCTATTAGGTATTGATGGGAATATGTCAATAACGAAAGTATCCGTTAAAAAACGGAGCAGGGGTAATGTATTATTACATGTAATACATATTAATTTATAATATCTTATCTTTCATATTTGTTTCTACTTTAGAAATGGTAAATTTGCTGATTGTAACGATCCTAAACTTGTTTAGGATAGTTGAACTAGAACTTGAGTCCCTATTTATCCTCTTCAATTCCAAGCAAAGAGGAAAAGAGAAACAAAATCAAATTTTTCATCTTTTTTTTGATCTTCAAGTACTAATAAATATGATTATGATACAAAGATTGATGATATATTCCGTTTTAATTCTAATAAGGATCCCGGAGATTACATAATGCTTACTCTTAAGCTGTTCGTTTATACAGTAGTTATATTTTTTGTTTCTCTCTTTATCTTCGGATTTCTATCAAACGATCCAGGACGGAATCCTGGGCGTAAAGAACAGTGATATAAAAGGTTTATAAGTTTTTAGTCAAGTTAATGAACGGAGAGAGAGGGATTCGAACCCTCGGTATAGATAGTCTGTACAACAGATTAGCAATCCACCGCTTTAATCCACTCAGCCATCTCTCCGAGATGGGAGTTTCTTCAGATAAAGACCAACATTTGCGATTTGCGAGAATCCAATTGTATTGTTCATTCCGTTACAAATGACTCTAGCCCGGCCAGTATCTGGCCAGGCTATTTTCTTTGCTAAATAAGCAATAATTGACCAAATTTTTAATACAGTGCTTTACCTAATCTGAAAGCTAAAATACTTGTTATAAAAGCAGCAAAAAGGGCTATCAAAATTTGACCCTCTGATATCATTTCTTTATTTCCTTTCCAATCATTTTTTTATAATCTAGCCCCCTTTTTTTTTTAATAATTTCAGCTGTTCAAAGCTATAATCTATATGAGATGTTCTAGATTGAAACTGGATAGATCAGTCTGGGAGGGTAAAAAAGCTATTTAAATAGGAGTTGATCAAAAATTGTTATTTGATCATCAATAAAATTATAATATTAATTATTATAATACTTAAGCAACAGGATGTTATTGGAAGGAACATTTACTAAGTGTTGTCGCTGCAAAAGTAAAGGAGAATTAAAACGAGCCACTTCCTATTGAATTTCCGGGAATAGAGAGAGATGTATTGATAGGAACTTGCACTTAACTTTCACTAGAAGTGAAGAGTTCCTTATCTTCCTGTTGGACAAAAGATAAATCTGTATGATACAATGAAATCGTGGCGGGTATAGTTTAGTGGTAAAAGTGTGATTCGTTCCATCATAAACTCGCAGAGTTGAAGGATCTTTCAACTCTCAACTATGTTCTGAAAAAAGCTATATTTCTATATAGGTTCAAAACCTTTCCTACTTTCCTATGAATACCCTAGTTCAGGAAAGGAATTGTATACATTCTCGTAATTTGGATCTGGAATAAGAAAAAAGAACACATTTTCCATTCCATCCAAGATGGCGAAACAGAATGTTTTCAAGGATTAGACCGATCTTTTCAATCGGATCAATCAAAGATCCATGGGTATCAAAAGATTATTTTTCATCGTAACTAAATGTTCAACTTATAGACAAAAGTTGGAGTCAAATAGCTAAAGAATGGTGACTTTGGTTTACTTGAGTCACCGCCATTTCGTTCGAGCTCGGTGGAATTTGATTTCCTGGAGAATCCCAATCAGTAGAAATAGAGAACGAAGTAACTAGAAAGATTCTTTATCGATATTCCAATATCAATAATTTTCAATTTGATCTTTCTATAGGGATCATCTATCAAGTGAGTAGGTATTCTATATTGAAGGTCCATTCACGTGGAGTAAAAAGGAAAGAAAAAACTAAAAAGAAACTAACATAGATGTTATGGAGCAAATTATCTTTGATGATAAGAAAAGAGAACATACAAAAAAAAATAAAGAATGAATAATTTTCAAAAATTGGAATGTGAATATTTTTTATTCACAAATAGTTTTGTGTGAATAATCTTCTTCTTAACCCCCCCTTTTTTCTCTTTTTCTATCTATCTTCCATGGAGGAGCCGAATGAAATGAAATTTTCGTGTTCGGTTCTGAATTAGAGGCGTTAATAGACGTCGACTATAACCCCTAGCCTTCCAAGCTAACGATGCGGGTTCGATTCCCGCTACCCGCTCATATTCCTTGTTCAAAATATTTTTGTCGTGACAACTTCTCATTCAAAATGAATTTTTGAATGTCCATGTCACATATATATTCTTTCTCTTTCTTTCCCGAACCTCATTGTGAATGGATAAAAAGTCGGATTTGTTTTTGCTAACGATAAAGTATTTCAAGGGATAATGAAAAAAAAAGAGCGTCCATCGTCTAATGGATAGGACAGAGGTCTTCTAAACCTTAGGTATAGGTTCAAATCCTATTGGACGTAATAATCTGAATTAAATTAATCAAAATTCATTATTGTGCTCGGAAATGTAGCAAAGCTTATTATTAAGCTCTTCCATCCTGTTCCTAACGATCTATCCAATCTAAAAATTTTATTTTTGTTCTCGAAGAACGAAAAGTTCGGTATTTTCTTGAATAGCTTCTTTTAAAAGAGTTTCTGCTTGTTCCGTAAATGTCCCAGTAGAACGTATAATTTCTCCAAACTGGGGTTTATTTTTTAATAAAGATTTGCGCAACTCAAAGATAAATTTTTTCACCTGTACGATCTCTAATACATCTAGATATCCGTTCGTTCCAGTATAAATCATAGCTATTTGTTCTTCCACTGTCAAAGGATCTGATTGAGATTGTTTGAGCAACTGGCGTAATCGTTGACCTCTTGCCAATTGATCTTGAGTAGCTTTATCAAGATCAGAAGCAAATTGTGCAAAGGCTTCTAACTCTGCAAGTTGGGCTAACTCTAATTTTAATTTTCCAGCTACTTGTTTCATAGCTTTCATCTGAGCCGCAGATCCTACTCTAGATACGGAAAGACCCACATTAATGGCAGGTTGAATTCCTGCATTGAATAGATCGGCTGATAAGAAGATTTGTCCGTCGGTAATGGAAATTACGTTAGTGGGAATATAAGCTGAAACATCTCCAGCTTGAGTCTCAACTATTGGTAAAGCAGTCAAACTCCCACCACCTAACTGAGAATTCAATTTAGCCGCTCTTTCCAATAGACGGGAATGCAAATAGAAAACATCTCCTGGATAAGCTTCCCGACCAGGTGGTCTTCTTAATAGAAGAGACATTTGTCGATAAGCTTGTGCTTGTTTGGAAAGATCATCATAAATTATTGATGTATGTTGTTCTTTATACATGAAATATTCAGCTAAAGCTGCTCCTGTATAAGGAGCAAGATATTGTAATGTAGCGGGAGAATCCGCAGTTTCCGCTACCACAATAGTATACTCCATTGCGCCACGTTCTTGGAACGTATTAACTACCTGAGCTACGGAAGAGGCTTTTTGACCAATAGCAACATAAACACATATTACATTCTGATCTTTTTGATTGATAATCGTATCTGTAGCTACTGCCGTCTTACCGGTCTGTCTGTCCCCAATAATTAATTCTCGTTGACCACGTCCTATAGGAATCATAGAATCAATAGCAATAAGACCCGTTTGAAGAGGTTCATATACAGAACGTCTTGAAATAATACCTGGAGCGGGAGATTCGATCAATCGAAATTCGGAAGCTGAAATTTTACCCTTACCATCAATAGGTACAGCTAAAGCATTTACAACACGACCCAAATAACTATCACTTACTGGTATCTGAGCAATTTTTCCTGTTGCTCTCACGGAACTGCCTTCTTGTATCATCAAGCCATCACCCATTAATACAGCTCCAACATTATTTGATTCTAGATTTAGGGCAATGCCTACTGTACCATCTAAAAATTCTACTAATTCCCCTGCCATTACTTTATCAAGACCATGAATACGAGCAATGCCATCTCCTACTTGAAGTACAGTGCCAATATTAACAACTTTAACCTCGTTATTATATTGTTCAATCTGTTTACGTATCATACTACTAATTTCATCGGGTCGAATAGTTACCATTAACACTAGTTAATTCTATTTTTAAAAATAAGACCTATATATTTATATATTATATATTAGAACCTAGTCAATTCTGCTTTTCATGGCTATAAGCAGGCCAATATTATGATCGATCGTACGTAAATGTAACTCGCTATTCAAACGACTATTCAGAGTTCCTAGAGCTCTTTGTACGGCTTGGCGAGAAATTTGTTGTCTAACCTGTTCAATTGCTCTTTGTTGTTCAAAGTTAACAGTCTCATTCTTGAAATTTTCTAATTTTTCCAAATTAACAGAAGCAACATGGATGAGATCCTCTTTTTCTTGTTCTATTTGAGAGTATCCATTTACCCGAATTTCGCGCGCTCTCATTTCTACTTCCCGTAAGCGAGCTCGAGCTTGCTCGAGCTGATCAGCAGCTCCTTTACATAGTTTTTCGGAATTATGAATAGTACTTAATATTTTGTGTTTACGGTTATCTAATAGATTACTTAATGAAAGTAGATTATCTATTCATAAGTTGAATAGATTTATAATCTCTTCCCAAACCGAACACGAACCTTTCGATTCATTCGGCTCTCCTGCTTAGGTTTTTTTGGACAATCCTCTTCCACCAAGCCTGCCCTTTCCGTTCTTTGTATGTAAGAATAAGATCAATCTATCAAAGACCGAAATCTCCGAAGGGCTCTTTTCCCAAAAGGGATTTTTTATTATCAAAAAAGTTGTTGTTCTTTTCTTTTTTTTTTCTCCTTTTTTACTTTTCATTCGTGTTTTCTCTTTACCTTTTCTTGAATAAATTTCCTTCTGGGTAGGTCGTCGGTTCCGCATTTAAACCAAAATAAATTGGATGGGAGATTAGGACTATTTTTCAGTAGATAGATCGAATCATTCCATTGATATGAATGTTATATATCGGATCAATCTCCAACTATGCCTTTGAACCAATCTCATATTGGTACAGCGGTGGAAAGAGTACCCAGTTGTGCTTGGACTTCAAGCAGTTTAGCTTTAACCATTCTAAAGATTTTCTCTTATTGATTGGTATAAGAATCTTTTTCCAATCAATTACGAAATGCTATAGTTCTTCTACTATTAATTTCCCGTTTAGAAGTAATTCGTTGAGATCATGCACTTTTCTATCTACAAAGTGCAGCTGGTTAGACCCAGCTATATTATTCATATACAACTCGCACACACTCCCTTTCCGAAATAGATCAGTACACCAAGCACCACACTGAGATTTATTATATTTGTTTCTAAAATATTGGTATTTAACCCAAAACCCCCAGCAGAGGGCCAATAAACTAGGGAAATGAAAGAATCAGTTACATTTTTCATACGTTCTCCCTTCATAGATAAGGATATTGAATTTTTACAAAGTTTTTTCTCTGATTCGACTCCAGTTCCGGATAAGGAGATTTCAAGTACTTAGTCAGTCCCAGGTCTTGTATAATTGTAAATAAGGATACAACCAGAAAAAAGCTTTGTTCATCTATCCACTCCTTCAAGTGTCACGAATCTTTCTGACCGAAACAAGTGAAGTATAAGTCCATTATTTGTTCATCATTTGGACCAGCCCCTCCCCTATCAGATGAATGAAAATTCCTAGAGGAGGGCACTTAGAATCACGGAGAGTAGGGATTTTTGTTTCTGAGATCAAACAAATGGATTAGCAAATAAAAGTGCTAGGGCTACAACTAATCCATAAATAGTTAAAGCTTCCATAAAAGCTAAACTTAGCAGTAAGGTACCTCGTATTTTACCTTCCGCTTCTGGTTGTCTCGCAATACCTTCAACAGCTTGTCCCGCAGCAGTGCCTTGACCAATGCCAGGTCCAATAGAAGCGAGGCCTACGGATAATCCGGCAGCAATAACGGAAGCAGCAGAAATCAAGGGATTCATAGTAATCTCCTCTTACTAAGGTTGATAAATGGTGGATAATACGATAGTTTTATCTATTGATTTGATTGTTCACATTCAACTAGAGAACAATTTGTTTAAAACAACTAAACCCCGGCAAAATGGTATTGAAAATAATGATATTACCAAATAGTAAAATTCTCTAGAGGTATTAGAGGGAGATTTTTATTCTTTTAGGGAATGAAATTCCTGCGTAATAGACTATTTTGATGGGTATTTAGAAATAAATTATATAGATATATTAATCTATTTATATTATATATGCATATACATAGTATGATATTAATAAAAATTATGTATATAAGATTATAAGATACATGTATCCCTTTCGGATCAAAAATGAATTGTACTGGGGTACATATTTTACCCAACTGGCTCCCATTAGTGGTTCCATTTTATTTATAAGATATGAATCTACAAATATGATCTATTCTATCTATCAGTTTTAGAGTAGTTCACTGATCCTAAATCACTAAGACCTTTAGATTAAGTATTTGAAAAATTATATATATAAGGTATAATCAAAATGGAAAGAACAGTCCACATCCCATACATATAAAATTATTTATGAGTTGGAAGGTTAAAAAGATTGAGTCCAATCTAATTGGATTAATGATGACCCTCCATGGATTCGCCTATATAAGCTGCAGCTAGAGTTGCAAAGATCAGAGCTTGAATACCACTTGTAAATAATCCTAGGAACATTACAGGTATAGGAACCACTAAAGGGACCAAAGAAACAGGAACGGCAACTACCAATTCGTCAGCTAATATATTTCCAAAAAGTCGAAAACTAAGTGATAGAGGTTTTGTAAAATCTTCTAATATGTTAATTGGTAAAAGTATTGGGGTTGGTTCAATATATCTACCAAAATAGCCTAAACCTTTCTTTGTAAGACCTGCATAAAAATATGCTACTGATGTGAGCAAAGCTAAAGCCACTGTAGTATTAATATCATTTGTAGGTGCAGCTAACTCACCATGAGGTAATTTAATAATTCCCCAAGGGAGAAGAGCACCTGCCCAGTTAGAAACAAAGATAAATAGGAACATAGTTCCTATAAAGGAAACCCAGGGACCATATTCTTCTTCGCCAATCTGAGTTCTAGCCAAGTCTCGAACAAATTCGAGAACATATTCAACAAAATTTTGAGCTCCGGTCGGAACGATTTGTGGATCTCGAACAGCTACAGCAGCTGAACCTAATAAGACAGCAATTACAATCCAGGAAGTTATAAGTACCTGTGCATGAACTTGAAACCCCCCAATTTGCCAATAAAAATGTTGACCTACTTCCACACCGGATATCTCATAGAAATTATTTAGCGTGTTAATAGGAAATTGTACAATATCCATAGTGCTCTTTACAAAGATGAATTTCAAAAATAAATTATTTTGGTTCAATGACCGATTCCTTAATTATTTAACTATAATCAGTCAGGCCACGAAAATAATGGAATGATTATTTGATTGATTCAGGAGATTTCTTTATTTCAAGATTTTATTTTAATCTATTCTCTAATATTTGGGAATAGTAGCCAACTCAGTTCTAGCTTCCCGTTTTTCATTTCTAATTTAGCTAAAGTTCTCTACCCTCGCGAATTGCTGAAGTTAATTTTTTTAGGATAAATCGGATTGGTCCTCTACCATCATCATTCGCTGGAATTGGGATATCCACAAGATCTGGGTCACAATCTGTATCAACTAAGCAAATTGTGGGAATACCCAAAGTTATACATTCCTGAATAGCAGTAGATTCTCCTTTTTGATCGAGAATTATTACAACATCAGGCAATTTTGTCATGTATCTAATACCACCTAGGTCTTCCTGCAATTTCTTCAATTCTCTCTTTAGTATTGCTGCTTCTTTCTTCGTAAATTGATTGAATCCTTCCGTATTTAATTTTATCAAATTTTTAAACTTTTGAAGTCTTGCTTCTGTAGTTAACCAATTAGTTAACATACCCCCTAGCCATTCTTTATTGACATAATGACATCGAGCTGCTAAAGCAGCTAATTTAGTAGCATAAGCTGCTTGATGTTTTGTACCAACTATCATAAATTGTTTTCCTCTCCTTGCTCCATCAAAAACAAAATCACAGGCTTCTGATAAAAAACGAGCAGTTTGAATAAGATTTATAATATGAATATTTTTACGATCTTTAAAAATGTAAGGTGCCATTTTAGGATTCCATTTTCTAGTCTGATGACCTAAATGAACTCCTACTCCTATCATCTCTTTCAAATTGATGTTCCAATTTTTTTTCGTCATTTTGTTTTTCGTCATTTTTTTACTAGGAACTGTAATATCTACATTCCGATGGAATGGATTCAATTTAAAAGATTGCTTGCCTGTATCGTACGGGGTACGAGATATCCATTTGATTTTATATCATTATAAATCTAACAATAAATTCTTTGATTTATAAATATTAATTTTTTTTTACTGGTCGTTTCAATTTTTTTTTTTTTACTAATTTTTTTATAACTTTTTTTTTTTGCTTAACGGGCAATTCTTTATATTCATGATTAGATAAAATATCTTTCACTTTGTTGCTAAATAGATTTTTATTCCCCATTCTCGAATCCATTTTATTCCGTTTTACCAAACGATTGAATCCAGTACCGACAGGTATCATCCCCCCAAGAATGACATTTTCCTTCAAGCCTTTCAACCAATCAATACGACCTCGAAGAGCAGATTTCGATAGGACTCGAGCAGTTTCCTGGAAACTTGCTTCTGATAGAAAACTTTGAGTATTCAGAGATGCATTTGTCATTCCCAATAAAATGGTTCGATAGTTGATTGCCTTTTCTAGAGCACGATCCATTCTTTGTGCTCGTGATAATCCAACGAGTTCCCCGGGTAAAAAAACATTACCCAGTCCATTTTCCAAATTTATATTTTCCGAATTTTCCACATCTACAATTAAAACTTTTGATGTCATTTGGCGTACAATAATTTCTATATGTTTATCAGAAATTTGTACCCCCTGGGATCGGTAAACCCTTTGAATTTTATTGACTAACTGAATCTGACTATGCTCCATAGTTATCCTAACACTGATGAATGAACCCCAAAAGTATCCAAGATATTTTGCCAGGTGTCTGTTCAATTTTTGAAATTTTTCTTTGCGATTTTTCGATATTGAAGTAGTCAAACGGGCTTCTGACAATTGTTCAACTTTAGGAAGACCTTGAATTATATCATCGGATTTTAATTTTTCGTATGACAGAGTTATCAATGTATCTCCTTGGTAAATAATTTTACCATAATAACCATGAAGAGTTGCTCCTCGAATACCCAAATAGGGTTTAGCGAATCTAATGACTAAAGATTCCTCATGAACGGCTATAATTTGACCAGATGTGTGGAGTGGTTTATCTTCGGATATCAATACACTTTCACAAATAAATTGCCCAGGGCTAACTACTAGAAATGTTTTCTCACCAAAATTGGATAAGGGGGAGTACAAATTAAAATTTAATAAATTGGGAGTAATATTCCTGCAGGAATCGAATTTATAAATTTCCGTCTTTTCATCTATAAAATAGCATTTAGGTACTTGGAAAGTATTCGAGTAATTATCATAAATTGAACGTTTATTTAGTAAGACTTTATTATAAGTTATGAAATGGTAGTATGGTAAACGATTAGAAATACTATGTAAATGACCCAAGAGACCTGACAATTCAATGATTTGTCTAATTGGATCGTTCCTAATTAATTTTTTTACTGTATTGAAACCTTTTGAATCATTAAATACAAAAATTTTCAAAAAATCAGAAGGGGAAAGAACCATAAAATCACCTTTTTTATTCTGATTAGATAATGAACGAATATTTCCTTTACTAAGTAATTTACTTTTATCATTGGAAGAAAAAGGATTAGTGTGGTCTAATTTGTTATGAAACATAAATTTAGAACTTGCTGTATTTTCCTTTTTTGTCATATTCAAAAAGGGACATTTCATCAAGCTAATTTGAATCATATTGATAATGATCTTATTTGTTCTTACTGAAATAAGAGAAGCATAAGCCTCTTTTATTTTTGGTCTGAATCCTCTGGCTAATGAATTTTTAAAAGAATCAATTGAATCACCCCTGATGATCTTCCCATATTTTGGAATTCTTGAACTGTCAATTCGAGGGTAATTCAAAAGAGCAAAAATGTGATTTCTCTGTAGAATACCTTTTCTGGGTATTCTAAGAATCAAATCAGGACAAGGGATTATTCGATTTCCCCATTCTTTATCACACCATAATGGTACGATTAATTGATTTGTTTTCTTTTTTATCTTCAGATTTGTTTTCTTTTTTATCTTCACTTTTTTTATTGTCATATTGGGAAGATTGGTGGAATAGATAGAGTCCTGATGTTCGTTGGATGTGGTCTGATCAATTTTGGAATAACTTAATATTTGTTTTTTTCTTTCTTTTTCGAAAAAGTTTGAGTCAACTGATTCGTGGTTCACTGGATCTACTGAATAATTTGAAAGTGATTGATGTTTGTCAAGAAAAAGTGGTGGAATATCCACTTGATCTTGATCTTTATAAAATGAATAAAGAGGTACTGCAACGGATTCATATATACCTCCCGATAATACCCATAAATGAGTTGTCTTTGACATAAAATTATACATAGAGATACCTCGGTGCATTTCTCCTGGTAGGTCAGAATATATATGTTTATCAACTTTTTCTTTGAAGGGAGATGTTTTAGAACGAACCTCGGCAATAACTTGTTCCGATTCCACAAGTTGATGATTCTGAATGAAGAGCAAACTTTCTGGTGGAATAGTTAAATTATGCACTTTATGTTGATTATCAATAGTAACGCATAAACTATTATGACATATATAAGCAGGATGCCCATGACGTGTACGTGTAGGATAAACCACATTTTCATTGAATTCAATTTTTCCGGTGAGAGGAGCTCGTATATGTTCTGCAATATCACCTGTAAATACCCCACCAGTATGAAAAGTCCTTAATGTTAGTTGAGTTCCTGGTTCTCCAATTGATTGTCCTGCAATAATGCCGACTGCTTCTCCTAATTCGATTAAGTTAGTATGAGTAGTACTCCGACCATAACATAATTGACAAATCCAAGATATACTTTTGCAAGTAAAAGGAGTTCGTATATATATTGTTTGTGTTTGGAGGTTTCGTAATTGATCAGCAAGTTTAATCCCAATATCTTGATTGCGCGTGGCAATGCATCTCTTGTTTATATAGACATCGTCTGCTAACACACGACCAATTAGTGTTTGTAGAACAATTTTATTTTTGATTCTTTCTCGACTTTGAATGAGACTTACAAAAAGACCTTGGATAGTGCCACAATCCGTTTTACGGACAACAATATGTTGTACTACTTCAACAAGTCTACGTGTGAGGTATCCAGCATCTGCTGTTCGTATAGAAGTATCCACAACTCCTTTACGAGCACCATAACAGGAAATAATATATTCCGTTAAAGAGAGTCCTTCCCGTAAATTCCCTTGAATGGGTAGATCAACAATTTTTCCTTGAGGATCTGACATTAATCCTCTCATACCTACTAATTGGTGAACCTGAGATGTACTTCCTCTAGCTCCCGAAAAGGACATCATATGTACTGGATTAAAAGGATCAGTCATCTTAAAATTCGGATTCATTTCTCGTCTCAAATATTCACTGGTAGAATGCCATATCTCGATTAATTGACGTAATTTTTCCACTGCATGTACATTCCCATAATCATGATGTTTTTCCGAAGCAAAATCTTGTTGCTGCGCATCTTGGATAAGCCATGCTTTAGATGGTGTTGTTAAAAGATCATCAATTCCTAATGAAATAGCTGCATCAGTAGCTTGCTGGAAACCTGAAGTCTTCAGTTGATCTAATATATGTGATGTATATGTCATTCCAAAATGATTTACGAATCTGCTAATAAGTTGCTTCATAGCAGTTTTATCCATCACTTTATTATAAAAGGGTACTTCAAAGGGAAAGGGCACTTCGAAAAAATGACGTTCTGCCATAAGAAAAAATCTCCCCATTTTTGGGAGTAGGATTCAGCAATGGGTTCAAGCCGAAAGGCTCCCTTGATCTCTATCTCTGCATGAATGAAAGGATTACAAGACTAATAACATTAGATTCTTAATAGTGACATTTTTTGTCGGATATCATAAGCCCACAAGCCTTTTATAGCTTCTTCTATTTCTCGATTAAAACGAGTACGACCAACGGTTGTTCGAATGTATTTATTACGTATTTCTCCCATTCTACCTTTTTTTATTCGAAAATGTTCATGGATTTCGTAGAAGGTACCGATAGATTCATATTGAACTTCGATAGGGACTTCTCGGTTTACTGAATTAATAATAGGGATATCTATATCTCTGCCCCACCGGAGCCATAAAGGACTGTCTAAATCAATTCGTTTTTGTTCATAAGCTCTGAGCGCATCATCGTAGCTAGAAAACGAAGGTGAAACAATTTTATTTTTTGAGTTATCTGGGTGGTACCTATTTTCATAAATACCTTGGTTTTTTTGAAGGGTTGATCTATAAAGTCCGAGAAGCATATCTTGAGTCGGTACGCAAATAGGATCTCCTATAGTTGGAGAGATAAGATTGAGATGAGAAAACATAAGTAAACGAGCTTCTACTTGAGCTTCCGTAGATAGAGGTACGTGGACAGCCATCTGATCTCCATCAAAGTCCGCATTAAACCCTGTACAAACCAATGGATGTAAACGAATGGCACGTTCTTCTATTAAAATAGGTATAAATGCTTGTATTCCTAATCTGTGTAAGGTAGGCGCTCTATTTAACAAAATGGGATGTCTTTGCATAATTTGTTTAAGTACGTTCCATATAATGGGTCTCCTATCTTGAATTAGACTTTTAGCAGCTCTTAGAGTGGGAGCAATCTGTCGTTCAACTATATCACGAAGTAAAAATGCTTGAAAAAGTTCTATTGCGATTTCTCGGGGTAATCCACATTGATACAATGAGAGAAGGGGACCTACCACAATAACAGAACGACCTGAATAATCGACTCGTTTTCCAAGTAAATTTTCACGAAATCTTCCTTCTTTGCCTTGTATGAAATCTGAAAACGATTTATAAGGCCGATCATGACTGTCTTTCATTGGTTGTCCACCGATGCTGTTATCAAGAAGTGCATCTACGGCTTCTTGGACTAATCTCTTTTGATCAGTCAATAAATCTGGGATTGCAAATACATCATTTCTATCTTCTATGAACTCGATAAGAAGATTATTTCGACGAATAACTGTTTGATAAAGTTCATTGAGATCCGAACTAATAAGTCCAATTTCATCTATTTGAACCATTGGCCTCAGGTCGGGGGGAAGAACTGGTAATAGGGATAGAACCATCCATTGTGGTTCTATATTTGCTTGAAGAAAATATTTAGCTAATTTCATGCGTCTAACCAAAAGATCCTTTCTTCTTCTAATTTTTTGAAGTTCTTGCTCATTCAATTTATCATACATCTTTTTTAATTCCTCATCAAAAACTACATCCTCTTTAGTAGTCCCCGTAAATAATATAGATATTATCTCGTCCAATCTCTTCCATTCCATATATGAACGATCTAGAATAATTTTCAGATCCAGACCAGCTAGTTGGTCTCTGATAGCTTTTCCCCCAGTGGCTATTTCTCTCTCTTGAAATAGCCCAAAGTCACAAGAGAGATAATAAGCAATAATCTCTGGCCAGTATTGATCCTCATATTTAAATGAACCCTGAAATCGCAATGAAGTTGGCTTGTTAGCTATGGATCTAGTAATACAAACATTTGGATAGGTTATTCTAGGATTTCCCCCCCTCAGAATCGGACATGAAAGTTTCCTCTCATCCGGCTCAAGTAACTGTACCGAAACGGAAAGTTATTATGTATTAATTAATGCAAAAAAATGTAGAAGTAAATAGTTACTCTTTGCTCAAATTCCAAGTGAATGAGTATTCGTTTACGATTCGTATTACGACATTAAATATGGAATTATTGAGCAGTCTCCTCCCTTTTGAACGATACATTTCTTTGTGAAAGACCTTCAATTCATTTGAAACTCATAAGGGATTTACTTGTCTGTATCTCGTTATTTTTGATCCTATAGGTCCCTGCTTTACTTCGATGGTTACAATCCTATTTGAAGTATATGTGCGATGAATAGACTCCTATAACCATATCTTCTTTTTGGTCTGGAATAAATAAAATCTGAAACAGAATGAATTTTTCATTCTTATAAGAAAAGAAGTGTTTTCACGAAGTCCAATTATCAATTTGATACAATATCAACCTTAGATTCATTCCTCTTTATCAACATCTTTTCAAGATGCTTCTAATTCTGAGCTTCACTTTTCCCGAGGGACGTGTCAGAGCTAAGGGCATCCCAATTAGATTGAATAGGATGACAGTTCCTACGAAACTGTATAATCGGAGCTTGTGATCAAGTCACACATCGCAGTATACTAGGTCTTCTAATTCTTTACGAGTTTTATCTAATAGATCCGCGATATAACTGGGACGCCGTTTGAAATACCAAATATGAACAACTGGACATGCCAGTTTAATGTATCCCATTCGATATCTTCGAATTCGAGAATCAACAACAAGTTCAACTCCACATTGGGAACAAAAATTGGATTCGTGGTCTTCCTCCTCATTCTCGATCACTCGAGATTTTACACAAGCACAAACTCCCCTTTTCTTAGGTCCAAATATTTTTTGACAAAATAATCCATCGCTTTCTGGTTCATAAGTTTCATAATCTAAAGTAAGGTCTGTAGTCACTTCTCCCACTCTTTCTCCATTAGGTAAAATTCTTTCAGACCAAGAAAGAATCTGCTCGGGAGAAACTAATCCAATTCTAAGTTGTTGATGTTTATCCTGTTCCCTCATAAAATATCAATTTTGATTGATTATTGATCAAACTTCCTTCCTATCTATCTGAAAGTCTTTCTCAGATAGAATAGTATGATTCAATTCTAGAGCTAAAGATCGTAGTTCTCGACTGAGCAATCGGAAAGATTCTGTAGGAGTGCTAGGTTTAGGCATTGGCTCTCCATCGAGAATAGCACCAAATACTTTTTCACGAGCGTCTATATGGTCAGATTTGAAAGTAAGCATCTCGTGTAAAATATAAGCAACACCAAACCCTTCTAGAGCCCAAACTTCCATTTCTCCTAATCGTTGTCCTCCTTGGTTGGATTTTCCTTTCAGAGGTTGTTGTGTAACCATTGTATAAGGCCCACTGGAACGTGCATGAATTTTGTCAGCAACTTGATGACACAATTTTGACATATACGCTATTCCTATTGTAACAGGTTGTTCAAATATATCTCCTGTTCTTCCATCAATTAATCTATGTTTTCCAGGATGATCAGGTTCAAATAGCCATGGATTAGCTGTTTGCTCGCTAGCTTTATAAAGCTCAGAAAAAACTAGTTTTCTAGAAGCTTCTCGTTCATATCTTTCGTCAAAAGGTACTATTCTATAATGTTTGTTCATTAGTTTTCCTGCTAAACCGAGCAAACATTCAAAGATCTGTCCTACATTCATTCGTGAAGGTACCCCTAATGGATTTAATACCATATCCACGGGTGTTCCATTCTGTAAATAAGGCATATCTTGTCTTGGCAAAACTCTTGAAATAATACCTTTATTACCATGCCTTCCAGCTACTTTATCACCCACTTGTATTTTACGTTTTTGTGAAATATATACATGAACTTTTTCAATAATATCGCCAAAATCTTCTTGTTCCTCGATACATATCACATCGATAACTCGGCCTCCTACACCTTTAGGGACTCTAAAACATTTTTCTTTTCCAGTGGGTGGTGTAACATCAAATATAGCTTGTAATAATCTTCCTTCTGGAGTATTTAATATTGAGTCGTCTTCTGCTTCAAGGATTAATTTGCCCACTAAAACATCACCTGTTTCTACCCAAGATCCTAGCATTACAAGACCGTTTTCGTCCAAATGACGGAGTAAGTGAGCATTTAAATGAGGTATTTCTCTAGTGACTACCTCAGGGCCATCGGTCGTAAAATAAACTCCAATTTCGAGTCTTACAATATGGAAAGAAGTAAAAATATCTTCATATACCAGACGTTCACTAATAAGTATTGCGTCTTCAAAATTGTATCCTTCCCATGGCATATAAGCCACTAAGACGTTTTTTCCCAAAGAAAGTTCTCCCCCTACTGTAGCCGCACTGTCTGCTATAATTTGTCCCCTCTTTACATATTCCCCTTGACGAACTCGGGGTTTTTGATGCATACAAGTATTACTATTAGAACGTCGATATAAAATCAATTCTGTTGTTAGAGTATCTCGAAAAACGGATGAAGTTATAGTTATATTTCTAGAATCAACATATTTGATTCTTCCTCCTTGCTTGGCTATAGCTACACTTCCCGAATCTAGAGCTACTTGACTCTCCAATCCTGTTCCGACAATGCACTTCTCAGGTTGAACAAGTGGAACTGCTTGACGTTGCATATTAGAACCCATTAAAGCACGATTTGCATCATTATGTTCGAGAAAAGGAATAAGGCAAACTCCAACGGAAAAATATTGGAAAGGAAAAATACTTCTGAAATGGATTTGGTCCCATGCAAAAACTCGAAATTCTTGTCGAAATCGAGCTGGAGTAAATTGTTCCTCTGGAACCCCTTGATTTAATGCTAGAGAATTTCCTGTAGCTATCCGATAGTATTCATCTTCTCCTGGTAATAGAGAAATTATCTCTTCTTCCTTCGATCTCTCAGATATCCTATAGAATGGACTTTGTAAAGAGCCGTAATGACCAAGCATTGCATAAATGGATAACGATCCAATAAGTCCAACATTTATTCCTTCAGACGTCGTAATCGGACAAATACGTCCATAATGACTAGGATGAATATCCCGTGTACGAAAAGTCGCAGTTCGACTTGTCAATCCTCCAGGGCCCAAAGAGCTCACTTTTCGGCTATGAACTATTTCTGCCAATGGATTAGTTTGATCCAAAAATTGCGATAAGGGATGTAAACCAAAAAAATCTTGAAAAGTGTCTGTTAATGTTATTAAAGTTGCCAATTTCTTAGGAGTTAATAAACTTTTAGTTTTTTTTGATTTATATTTTAATTTTATAGTTCTTGAAACTTCTTTTTTCAAGCGATGTAGAGCTAGTCCTAATTGCTCTTGTAATAAATCCGCTACAGAACGAATATATCGATTTTGAAGGTGATCGATATCATCGAGTGTACCTGTTCCAAATTGCACTCTGATAGGGTAGTCTACAGCAGCCAATAAATCGTGTGGTAATGAAAAAATTTCGTTCTCGGGTATATCAAGATTCAGTTTTTTGTTTGGATTTCGTCGACCAATCTTTCCTAATACACATTTAGTTCGGAAAAAGTTTATTTGTAATTCTTCACATAGAGAAGCGGAAAATTCCAAATTGTATTTTCGAGGGTCATCGTCACTTATATAGAGTTCCTTATAAAGTTCCAAAATGGCATCTTCCTTCCCGAAATTGCTCCACTCGAAACATTTTTCGTACTCCTTCCTTCCATTTTCGGAAAGGATAAATGCTTTGAGATTCCTATATCGAGTATCGTCCAGAATCTCTTTTAAATTTAGGCCCATAGCCAACAATAGAAGTAGAGCAGATATTTTTTTATCTCTGCTTACACGAACCCATATCTCTTGTTTTCTTATATTGATCTCTAATTTTGATCTTCCTCCCCAATCTGAAATTATAGTGCCGATATAAATAATGTTTCCTGACGGTTTTCGTTCGCAAGTATAATAAATACCAGGACTTCTTAATATTTGATTGACCACGACTCTGTAATTTCCATTTACTACAAAACTTCCTTTAGAATTCATCAAAGGAATATTTCCCAGAAATACAATTTGTTTCTGTAGCTTTCTACGAGTTCTCTGAATCAATATTGCTGGTACATATAACTTACAGTGATATGTAAGAGACAGGTATACAGCATCTCTCTCTTTAATGAAAGGTTCTACTAATTTATATTCATTACCCAAAAGCCTAAATTCTATTTCTTTATTTGGGCTCTCAATTTTCGAAAATTTATTTAGTTCCTCTATTAAGCCTTGATCGAGGAAACGACAAAATCCTTCAAATTGTATTTTACCAAATTCGGGGATTGTAAATATTCCCTTATTTTCATCTAATCGCATTGGATGTTTCCTATAAAAAAAGTATATTTCGTTATTTATTCCTTATTTATAAATATACGAATAAATCCGACAAAAATTGTCATGTATAATTTGTTCAAAATATCCCGTCAAATTCTACCCAAGATATTATTAATTGTAGAAAGATAAGAAAAAGAATAGTTTTTTATTTTCTTCCGCATAAACGGGGATCAAACTCTTCTTAAAGGTTAAAAAAGGGCGGTGCCAAATCGTCTAATTTCATCATTTGTAATGATACATTATCATATGTAATGATAATACTGAATGAAGGGGAAAAATCACATTTTAATGGTTGACAAATGTGCATTCACTATGCTATAATTTAAAAATGAAACATGAAATGAAAGATTGGATTTTTCTTCGCATTATGTTTGGCAACTTAAAAAGTTGTAAATCAGCTGACAGTTATACATCATTAAATTTTGAATTTTCACTTCTTCCAGGTCCGAAAAGGGATTTGAAATCAATCTCCTATTAGACCTGTTGTAAAGGGGACTTTCAATCCTCTATTAGACATAACCGAATGATAAAATAGGGGACTCGAAATCCCCTATACGACATAACCGATAAGCAGGGGACTGGAAATCCCCTTTCCCCAGATCCAGATCTAGACTAGGGGATGGCGACATAGCCAAGTGGTAAGGCAGGGGACTGCAAATCCCCCATCCCCAGTTCAAATCCGGGTGTCGCCTTGTTAGGGTAAATAAAGTGAAAGAAATAAAAAAGTGTGCATTTGTACTCCATTACTTTTGGAGTCAACTTGTGTTGATTTAGGCATATTATCAATATAGCCGCTAAGATTCGATTTTATCGTGAATGCAGCGATAGGAGTAACTAATTCCAAGAGACAAATTGTAACAGTCTTTCTGGAATAGGAAGGTCAAGGATTTCTACTTTGCACTATCCTGATTAGTTCCATTATCATAATTAATTACTAATTAATTAAATTAAATATAGGAATTCGTATGGATATAGTCGTTATCGCTTGGGCTGCTCTAATGGTAGTTTTTACGTTTTCTCTTTCACTCGTAGTATGGGGTAGAAGTGGACTTTAATAGAATTAATAGTCCTGGGATTTCTAATTTAATTGTTTTGTTCAAAATTAATAATTTTGAGATGATAATTTCGTTTCATAATGATCTTATTAATAATATGAATACATATGGAACATATTGTGCTACTCTGTCTCAACCATACATCCCTTTTCCATAAAAATTATTTTTCCTACAGGATTTCCAATTCTGAATTCACTATGTACTATTAAAATGATGTTTTTACCGTGTTAGAAAAAGATTTCAAATTTTAACAATCCTTTCGCAAGTAAAGTTATGTTCAGAACACACCTATGTTCTGTCTACATAAAGTTCCCTTTTTACAAATATAAGAGATTGGAATTAGCCTCGCTTTTTTACCAGGTCCTGATCTTATATTAATGTCCTTATGAAGTAATTATGCCCAGATTTACTTATCTAAGATTTGTGTAGAAGAAGTAGTACAAAAGTAAAAATTGAAAGGAAAGGAATGTTTTTCGTTTCCTTGGTACTACTTCTTTTCCAAATCAATCTCTACCCTTAATGCGACCCCTATTGCTCTTTTTATTTTAATAATGATCTAGAATCATTTAGATCATCAGTAATCACTGTATTGATAGTACAAATCAATTGGTTTGACTCACCGTTTTTACGTAAATGATGAGTAAAAAAGCAGTAGGAACTGAAATGAACAATGCAACAGCAATAAATGCGAGGATATTTACTTCCATGATTGATTTTCCCTTCGTTTTATTTTACAATAACTCGAGATTTGATCTCATAGAGTAGAGATTAATCTCCTTTTTTTAGATTGAATTCCTAGAGTATTAGATTACATCAATAGGATCAATCTGATGTAACAGAATCTAACGGATTCCTATTAATTCTTCAATAGAAACGAAATAGTATAACTATTTATTATCTCTTATTCATACTGGATTTCGTCGATCCCTAATCAATCCCACCGTGCTACTCATATAGTTCCAATGTTTTACTTTCACAATGAAATTTTATTGCCAAGCGTTGGACGTGCAAATATACGGTTGTTTCATAAAATCTTCGTCTCGATCAAATATCGCGAGGTTGATTACGATCCGAATTGTGCGAGGGGCATAGAAGTATGATAAAGATTGCTATCTTTAATTATATGTACTAGTTTAATTCTTATTTTGATCAGACCAACTAATAGGTCAAAATCTTCATTAGAAGGAATCCCCTGGTAGTACGTCCCAATAGGGATAGAATCCCGCTAATTGATTCTACTGATTGAGAAAAAGAGAATGCATTCCATTCTCTTGATTCGTGTAAGAGAGATCCCCACCCCAGGCTTGCACCTGATTCTACAAGATCAATCTCAAAAGGGTTCGGGGTAACTGGATCTATAAAAAAGGGGGACAAAATCCCAGTTATGTTGTTGCTGTGGATTGTATCATGTACATCGTACAATAGACGAATAAGACTTATCTATACAGATAGATATGTCCCGATGACCACACAAATAGTCTTTTTATTAAAATTATGAAAAGAGGATCGGGAAGGGTCTAGTACGAAATTGATTCTATTGGATCAAATTTGATCCTATGCAATTTTTGGTACATCAGTAAATGATTGGTGATAATTGGTAATATCTACCATTTGTCCTAAAAATGAAGGGGATGGATAGAAAGATCCCCCTGCGTAAATCCCCCTCGCCTTATAATGTAGTTCTCACCGAGAACTAAAAAGAGGAAAATAGTGCTCTTCTCCGGGGTGGGGATCGAGCGAAGAATCCATCAATTTATTGGACCGGGACTGACGGGGCTCGAACCCGCAACTTCCGTCTTGACAGGGCGGTACTCTAACCAATTGAACTACAATCCCACTAGGTACAGTTGACCTACTAATCAGTAGTAGAGATTTTACTAGTGCTGAGTCGATGATTTGACCCTTTCCCTTTAAAATCAAATCTTATGAAAGATTTTGTTCGTTCCGATTTTTTTATTTTTCTATATCGGGGATTCAAAGATAAATTATCTTTTCATCGATATCATCGATTGATATCGTATCGGTATTGGGCCGAGCTGGATTTGAACCAGCGTAGGCATATTGCCAACGGATTTACAGTCCGTCCCCATTAGCCACTCGGGCATCGACCCAGGAACAAAGTCATTAGGATATCTAATAAGTATCCTAATGACTTTCCTAGCATAGTACCCCTAGGGGAAATCGAATCCCCGTTGCCTCCTTGAAAGAGAGATGTCCTGGGCCACTAGACGATAGGGGCCCACTTATTGTCATAATATTCAAATCTCTATAAAATTGTCAAGAATATGAATAGTTGTTAGTGATCTCATATTCTTATTCTTGCATTGTTTGTAAACTTCTCTATTGATTAAGAAATCATCAGAAGATTATTTGCTTTTTAAATGCTGATAAAAAATAAAAAACTTCAGTTGAAGCCCCAAGAATCTTGGAGCATTGCTACGGATATATCTAATTATGTTGAACCAAAAGATGGAACAACGATGGAAAATATTTAAGAAATGCCTCTTTCTTAGTAATGAGATCTCTCCCCCTCTAACTCAATGTATTCCGGAATTTATATTGGTTCTGGAAGAGAACCATATCCCTTTCGTTTGAAACGAGTGCTAATTTAATTTTTTCAAAGTTACGGGAGATTCGCTAGCAAAATCTGTAGCGATATTTGGTCCTCTGTACCAACACTTATGATACAATGCGTGTGTTTCCAGATCAAAATTCTTCACTGCAAATACTATCTATTACTATTAGATAGGGTCCCTATTGGATAAGATAAGAAACCGAGAAAAAGAGTCCTAGCTAATATTTGCTGACATAGGACAGATCGGAATAGGGCACAACTTCTAACAACCAGTTATGTTCGAAATATTGGAGATGCCGATAGATCGAAACAATCCTATGCGTGGATCTGAGTGATAGACAGATAGACGAATAAGAGAGTCATCTCAACAGCCAAGTGGGTTCACTAATCTAGTCTAATTAAGACTAATTATTAATAATAGGTCGACAAACAATGGAAGGTATATACCTTCCAATTCTAGGGTACAGATCTCACCTTTCTAATAACCAAATTGAAGAGTTAAATCTCCTTAATAGGTCAATAATACTATTAACATGATCGGAACAGGATCCGTTCCTCGAATAATAAGCTAGATCCAAATAATACTTCACATTTCTTCTATGTGGTTATATTATTCATATATACCGGATATGTAGTAGACTCATCCATTCATCATGAAATGATCAAAAGCCCTTTTAACTCAGTGGTAGAGTAACGCCATGGTAAGGCGTAAGTCATCGGTTCAAACCCGATAAAGGGCTCCTGTAATGATTCCTACAAAACCCGGTGTTCAGGATGACCTATTTGATTAAGGCAAAAAACCTGTGATAAAAATAATGTGTTAAACATTATGTTATA